ATAACCCCTTACGTGCGAAATTATAGAAGATCCCCTTTAGGATCAAGCAATTCCATCGAATTGAGTATGACTGTATGTGTGATAGCATCTACTATACCAGGAATATCAATGAACCCAATTCTTGCAATTGCTCAGGATACCCTCTTTTAGGTCTACTTCTTAGTTCAAGATCCCTCTAGCTAACTGGAATAAAAGAATGAGTGGATCCGTTCCGCCAAAAAGAAAATGGGAATGGGCCGAGGTTATGAACTTATAATCATGGGATCGACTCGATCATCAGATTATAAGTTCATTCCATACCGAACCAGACCGGAATAGGGTACATTCTTATTATGAGATAGGAGAAGAGGTCATTCGAGCGTATGCAAATAGATACTATGTTTACCTATGGATCCCTACGCCCTTACATTCCATTTAGGATTCCGAATAGGTAGGCCTGCTTTTTACATATCTGTCCTATCGTGATTTGGTGCCATATTCCATTCTTTTGGTTTCTATTGAATTCCAATCAAGAACTAGGTTGGATTGTACATATTTTTGATATATATACCTCCAAATAATGCAAATCCAAGCAATTTGATGTCTGACTTAGGCCTATGTGACCGATCGATGGAAAGACCCCAACACTCCATCCTTGTCAGGTATTACATATATCACATTAGATGGATATCATATCATATTAATGGAATACGATTCACTTTCCTTTCAAGATGCCTTGATGGTGAAATGGTAGACACGCGAGACTCAAAATCTCGTGCTAAAGAGCGTGGAGGTTCGAGTCCTCTTCAAGGCATGAATAATCCATAATATGGAGAATGCTAATTGAATAAGCAATTCCATAACCGATTTAGGATCTATGGATATACCGAGTATCCTATCTGTTGATACGAAGTATTCCGGTGATCCCCACGATCTGAATCTGAGCTGTTGGAATTGGAATAGGTCCGGCAGCGGATCACGAAATCTTAGCGATCTTCTCTATCTAATAGCCCGTTTGGGAATCGTCCGCCCCTCGCCCACCCCCGAGTATTCAACAGGAATCATACAAGGGTAGATTTCTAGAAACCTCTGGTCAAATACCCACCAGTACTCATAACCCAACAGATCAAGTACATTACATTGCCTAGTCCATTTTGTGGATTGGCCCATTCGGTGACTTTGGCACCGGACGTTCCAAAAAGGGGTACTATTGGGTCGGGGTCGGGGGAATTAGAAAATACACAGGCGTCTGTTGCCATTCCATCCTTTCTTCTCCTTTCAGGGCCTATCCGACAGAGAATCCAGTACTTCTTGGTCGTGAATATCTGAGTAGGGCGAACTGGCCTACGTGGATATCTTTGCTTCGGAACAAAACAATTGGAATTAGGCTCAGTCAACTGGAATGTGTATTATCCATGTGGCCATTGAACTGAAACGAAGAGAAAGGTCTATCTATTTTAGATTTTCTTGACTTATTCAGTTAAACCAAGAATTCGTTATTGAGGCAGATAGCAAGAACCATTTCATCAGACATACATATTTTGCAGGTGGATTTACATGGTTTCATTAATGCGAATTGTTTGATCCAGTTAACACTCTGGTTGTTCGCCGTTCACAAATTTAGGCAGTTCATATCATACATTGTTTCCATTCTTCGATGTTTCAGCAGTAGCATATTGTTCCATGTTCCACTAAGGCCAAAATACGGGATCCACAAGTGTTTACACGACTCTACCACCCGGTCCTGTTCCCCCCTTCCTTTTTTCATGGCCAATCTTTCTTTACGGCTAAGGAATGGGAAATCGTTCTCCTGTTACATGAATATGAATCCAATGTTTCATTTCATCCGAGAAAAGCCATCTCTTTCTCAACAATGTCTTTGTCATTTGATCCAATAGCGTTCCGTTAGATAGGAACAGATTTGATAAATACTGATAGCTCTCGGATAGAGTATTAGAACGGAAAGATCCATTAGCTAAGGAACTATTGGTATTGGTTCTAAGACATCTCTGGCGATGAATCAACAATTCGAGGTGCTTTTCTTGCGTATTATTGGTGAACCAGCGTTTATACATAGATGTAGGAGGATCCATTTGGGAAGTAATAAGCCCTTTTGACATCTCCTCATCTGCAAAGAATTCTCGACGTGAGAACACAGAGACAAGGGGCTGATCTTTGAATAGAAAAAATAATGGATCCGCAGGGTCCCAAATGAATTGGCTTATTCGACCTTGTTCTTTGGAAGATCCATCTAGTGTCTGGTACTGCATTGTTCCACTCTGCAAAAATTCCGAATCATTCTCTTGAAGCTCATCCTCTTTATGATAAATGATCCGCTTGCCCTGAAATGACCCAGCCCAATAGGGAAATCCTAATTCAGTGGGCCTTTCGATTCCGATACAATCCAATAAATTGCCACAAGGGCGACATCTTCGAGGAGCCCAAATTATGTGATTGAATAAATCCTCCTCTATCTGTTGCGGGTCGACAGCTCCTTCCCCTTCTTCAAACCCAGATTCGTATTTGTTTTCATATCGAAATCTCTGATCAACGATAGAGCAATATCCGTTTTGCATCATATCGAACGGATTCCTTGGTTCGGACCGAAGAAGTAATGTCATTCGATTATTATCAAGCTGACCGCAATCTTTTTCTCTCTGTGGGGGTCCTCCCAGAGCATCTTCTACTTCTAATAGTAATAGGCCATGAACTAGATCAGAATCATTCTCAACAAATCCATAAGAATTGGTTTCATTGGGTCCGGGTGAAGACCAAAGATCTTGAGCGACCGATCCGGCAGAACAACTCAAAAGATAGAGAAGTATCGTTAATTTATTCATGCTCGTTCCAAGTTCAAAGTACCATTTGTACAAATAAGAATCCCCTTCTTGACATGATTTCTTCTTCATATAGATAGATATAGGATCTATGGGGCAATTACTTAGAAGTACATTTTGTGCAACGGCCCTTCCTATCTGATAAAAGAGTATCCCATGATCCTGAACCGATCTTACCTGGGATCGCAAATCCCAAGTTTGCCTATGAAGAGCTGATCGAATTGTATTCGTTTCTATAATGGATTTCTTCTGTGTGATACTAATGGATAGGGCCTCATTGATGAGTGCTACAAGATCTCGTGCATTGGAACCCATGGTTATGGACCCGAATCTGTTAGTATGGAACATTTCCTTTTCCAAGTGAAATCCCCTGGTATATGAAAGAATGAAAAAGTGCTTTCGTTGTTGTGGAAGAAGAAGCCTTCGTATCTTAATGCATGCGTTTAATTTATTTGGAGCTATTAGAGCGGGATCCACCTTTTTTGGAATATGAGTCGAAGCAATAACAAGAATATTTCTAGTGGAGCATCTTTCAAAATCCCCGGAGATATAGTTCTCTAATAGACCGAGGGATAAGTAATTCGACTCATTCCCATTCACATAGAGATTATGAATGTTTGGAATCCATATTATGCAAGGAGACATCGCTTTTGCTAATTCCAATTGAAAGGTGATATCAAATTGGTCTATTTCTATTTTCGGCGTCATAGAAATAGTTGGCACATTCATCATAGTTAGCAGCTCCATATCAAGGTTATCATCCATATCGTCACTATCATCCATATCGATATCGCTACGATCATCCATATCGATATCGCTACGATCATCCATATCGATATCGCTACGATCATCCATATGGATATTGCTACGATCATCCATATGGAGATCATCAATAAGATAACCCTGAGACTTGTCATCCAGGAACTTGTTCGGAAAGACCGTAATAAAAGGAACATAGGAATTTTTCGCTAGGTATTTGACCAAATAAGATCGTCCAGTTCCTATCGAACCTATCACTAAGATGCCCCTAGAAGGGGATAGGTCTAAGCGAAGCGAAAAGGGTTTTCCATGAGATGGGAAATGAAAACGATTAGCCCCACACGAGGTTTGCGAATAAGTGATTGTCTGATAATGAGCAAGGAATATCCGTCTTTCTGCTAAACAGGATCTATTAAACTCATAATTCATTAGATACTTTTGATGAATGTCCACTAAGTATCGTAAGTAAATGGATCCCGGTTGTTCAATCATTTGATAACCAGAGGCATTCTTTGATAAATCAGCACTATGAGTGAGACTCAATAGAATTGGATCAATCCCTTTTTCTGTCGTTAAGGTGGAGAACTGAACCAAGAATTCTCTTTCTTCATCATCAATCGAATCACTGTTCGCGACCCAAGATTCTATTTTATCATCAATCCAATCACCGTTCACGTTTTTTCTTTTTCTTATCAAGGAATAGATCTCTTTACTTGTACGGCTTAGATGTCTCGTATTTATCGAAAAAGCGATTCGATTGATGGGATTTGGTATGATACTTATTAGATCGATGAGATTGCTATTCCAAGATTTCTTATTATAACGTATTGATTTGACCACATAAGCGGGATCACCACCCAATAGTATGTTGCCACCATAAGAAGAACCCCATATTTTTTCCAGAAAATCCCCTAATTGTTCCAGAACAACTAGAAAGATATTCTTTAACCAGAAAGAATTCAGTTCAGATGTCGGATACCTATCTAGAAGTTTTTGCAACTCCATCTTGTATGATGGAATCATCCAAGATTGGATCTTTTCTAACTCTGTCTGTAACTCACTAGAGGCTCGGGAAGCGAAGAGAAGATGTATACGAACGAGATATCCAGCAAAAAGAAGAAGAAAAGGGATTGAATAGAGAAACTCCCGAGCATGTGTTGATCTCAGATGTGCCCATAGCAAGAGAGCGGGTGACTCATTATTTCGATGAATCCTCTCTTCGGACAGAAAAAGTAAACACTTACTCAAAATCTCAGTTACACTTAGCAGAGTCCCTTGTGGAAGAACCCTCTGAGGAATTAGCCATGATATATCTGAGCCATGCATAATAGCATGAACAATAGATACAAAATGTTTACTGCTACTTAGTATCGGCAATGGGTCTGAAAAAGTATCTAAAAGGGTGAAATGGAGATATTTGCACCCTGTCGAAGTAAGGAACCATGGCATATATGTTTGGAACAGATTCCATTTGGAGAGATTGGAAAAAGCACTATCTCGTTGAAAGATTCTATACATCTGTTGTTTCTCAACGTATTTATTTAGACAAAGACTCCCTTTTTCCCTCTTTCTGGATGGTAATTTCTCAGAACATGGAGTGTGAGTCAAACCCATGTTTGAATTCAAACTGAGATACTGATGCAAGTTCTTCCCTTCTGAATCAGATAGATTCATATCTGAAAGAGGATGGCAATAAGTTCTTTCAAAATGGACTATTTTTTTCTCTATTAGAGGTGTTGCAGAAATGTCTGCGATCGAGTAAGAGTAAATAACGCTACGAACGAATGGATCGGATCGAATTGGAGAATGGAAAGATTTGTACAAGCTATACGTCTCGTCACCACTTTGTGGAAAATATTTAGTTATGAATATGTCAGATACCCGTGACTCGATTGGTGAGATAGTCTCTATCTCCAAAAAAATCTGCTTTTTTTTACCGACGCACAAAGAACATTTGTTGTTGCGAATGAACAAGATATTGAGGAATTGTCCATGCGTCAAATCCTCATTATGGATACGGGTCTTTTCCACATAAAAGGGGAATCTTTTGGTACAATCGAACCAGAAATGATGTGGATCATTCAAGAATCCAAGTGGATTTGCTTTATAAAAAGAGGATATCAAGGAACTTCTATGAAATGGTTCCACGGGATTCAGCCAGTTGTCTCGATCATGAGATATCCTTGAGAAATAGGAATCCAAGGGTTTCCTGCGATTCTTTATAGTATGCAATGAATCCATCATCCACCTTGGTATCTTTTTGAACAACAATGATACTATTGTTCCCCCATTGATCAAGAATTTCGGTATTGGGAAAGTATAATGATCGCCGAATAAGAAGGGTTTCCATTTATTCAAATGAACGACCTGAACACCTACTGATTCTAACAACTGATTGCAGAGTGGATCATTCGGATCTTGAAATTCATAGATGCGGATCTCGGATCTATGAATGGGGATATCCCCGATACTCACAAAGAAAAGGGGAAGTGACTTGGACAAAAAGAAACGAAGTGACTTAGACAAATGTTGTTTGTCGATAGCCTCGAACCAATTCATTGAATATTGATTAATACATAATCGATCGAACACTACTTGAAAACGCTTCTTCTGTTCAGAAACAAAATCTTCCCAATGTTCACTCTTGCTCCCATTGGAACATTTGTATCTATACGCATCAGAATACCGATTCATTAAAAAGAATCGATTGGGTACATTTCCTATGTATACATAGGTGCGATATTGGATTTGCATCAGATTTTGGATCAATCTCAATCTATATTGATTGGCTGCCCCCATTATGTTGTTGCTAGCAAATACTGCTGTTTTTCGTTTTTGATCTTCAAAATCGTTCCCGCAGTGGATCCGGACCCATTTGTTTCTGATCCTTCGAGAAAAAGATTCATTCTCTTCATAAAAAAGAGGAGGTAGAACCAAGAAAGATTTCTTCTCCGACTCATCTCTGGAGTGGAATACCTCATTCCAGAATTTTGTTTGATTCAACCCGTAGGAATCAATAGAAAAGGCAAATCCCCTATGATACAACAGATCCGGCTCGGTTATTGATAGAGTGAATAGTTCTGGAAATCCCTCTTCTGATTTCAAATCGTGGTGTAACGTGTATTCCCCTTTGTTCCGGTCATGGAATGGATGAAATAAATGGAAAAATGGATTTTTGCTCAAGAATGAAATCTTATTGGAACTGGCCATATCCGATTCATCCTTCGTAACCATGTCACATCCCGGATCTGATGAAATAGGATGAATTGAGACGGTTTTTTGTAAATACGTCATTATCTTGAATATATCAACCATTTCTTTATTTTCCGATCGACTGGAAAGAACAAAAGAAACATCTTGTTTTTTCTTAAAAAATGTATGATATCTAGTGGACCTCTCAGTAGGATTCGAACCCAGATGGAGTTCTGACCATCTGTCAGAGAAAAAAGAACAAATTGATCTTGTACTTGTGGGATTCCCAAGAGATTCGTCGATTTCTTCCGTAAGCAGATGATTATTGATCTGCTTCTCACGTTCCGTGAATAGCCAGGACATGTAGTAAGATCCAAAAAGGCATTTCGGAAATCGATCTGATTCTATCTCTGTTCGTTCCGTTTGAGTTTGAATAAGGGAAGGATCCAAAAGAATAGATCTTTCTTTTAGTTGCTGAATCTCTGCTTGATCGATCAATGCGTAGGATTCTGAATCCTCATTTCTAATGGAATCGAAATGATCCATGCATTGATCAGAAGATCCTTTCCATTGGCTAGAATCCTTTACTTGAACGAAACTTGTGGAATCATATGGAATATTTGACAATACATTCCGTAACTTGCTAACAAACCGATCCTTGCTCCCCAAGCACACACTGTCTAACCAAATCCAATTATCTTTCGATACATTTCTCACCGATTCGTGCGGATTCTTCCCCCAACTAACGCGGAGATCTTGGCGGAATTGCCACATATGAAATGGAGCACTATTTCGTACAGAAATGTCCCACTTGTTTCTCGAAAAGAGATGGGAAACATGCTCGATATCATTTGATTGAATAGTTGCCTCAGCTCCTTGTTGTTTGAAGAAAGCCTTCCCTTCCATTGGTCTTTTTTCACGAAAAGCAGACATGATATAACAAAGAAAGTCTTTCCCTAAGATTTCGAATAGCTGCCCCGAATCCAAGTGGATTATGTTTCGCGTCTTACTGGGGGAAAGACGATCAAACAATTCCCAATCATGGTCCTTGCAGATCGGATCATCCATATAAAATAAAAAAGGAAACTCCATATATTTAGATTTGCTATCTTTCTCGTTGAATGAGATCTCAATTCCTGCTACGGTTTCATTAGATATCTTACAACTCAAATCCCTCTTTTTTCCGATCCGGTTCCTCCACCACCGCGAACTTCGCATGATACATTTATTATTTATTGGGAGAACCCAAGTAATCTCTTGCGGATCCATGAAGCAACTCTCAGAAATATTTTTCCCTTTTGGAAGATACAGGAGCGAAACAATCAACCTATTGATATTGGAAGACCAAAAAGATTCTTCCAATGTCTCCTTTTTGGGCCCAATGGAATTCATAGGGATAGGAAGAAGCCCCATCAAATAGAGATTTTTTCTTTCGACCATCTGTCGATTGTTAATACGAGACATAAGGACCACTACTACAAGCAGTACTACACCTTGGATCGTGAAATATCGATTGCTTGTGGAACCCTGTGAATCACGCGAAAGTAGGATACTCACAATTCGGGGATCAAAGAGTTTCATAAAGCGTTCTTGGCGGAAAAGAATGTGAGTGAAAGATCCCACTGAATCAAATTTGATCCATGAATCTAAGAAATAGTGAGAATTCTTGATCTCTCTCCATATCTCTCTCAATTCGAAGATCCAGGATGTTAATTGGTGTCGTTTCATTGATTCCTCCTAAAGATTTCATTTCAATTGGAATTTGGTTATTCACGATGTACGATGATCCCTGTGAAGCATCCATGGCTGAATGGTTAAAGCGCCCAACTCATAATTGGCAAATTCGTAGGTTCAATTCCTGCTGGATGCACGCCAATGGGAACGTTCAATAAGTCTATTTGAATTGGCTCTGTATCAATATCTCATCATCCATACATAACGAATGTTATGGTATATTCATAACATAACATATGAACAGTAAGAACTAGAATTCTTATCGATACTGGAACTCATAGGGAATAAAATGGATTTATGGATGGAATCAAATATGCAGTATTTACAGAAAAGAGTATTCGGTTATTGGGGAACAATCAATATACTTCTAATGTCGAATCAGGATCAACTAGGACAGAAATAAAGCATTGGGTCGAACTCTTCTTTGGTGTCAAGGTAATAGCTATGAATAGTCATCGACTACCCCGAAAGGGTAGAAGAATGGGACGTTACAGACGCATGATCATTACGCTTCAACCGGGTTATTCTATTCCACCTCTTATAGAGAAAAGAACTTAAAGCAAAATACTTAATAACACGGCGATACATTTATACAAAACTTCTATCCCAAGCACACGCAATGGAGCCGTAGACAGTCAAGTGAAATCCAATCCACGAACTCATTTGATCCATGGACGGCATCATTGTGGTAAAGGTCGTAATGCCAGAGGAATCATTACCGCAAGGCATAGAGGGGGAGGTCATAAACGTCTATACCGTCAAATCGATTTTCGACGGAATCAAAAAGAAATATCTGGTAGAATCATAACCATAGAATACGACCCTAATCGAAATGCATACATTTGTCTCATACACTATGGGGATGGTGAGAAGAGATACATTTTACATCCCAGAGGGGCTATAATTGGAGATACCGTTGTTTCTGGTACAGAAGTTCCTATATCAATGGGAAATGCCCTACCTTTGAGTGCGGTTTGAACTATGGATTTACGTAATTGGAAGTAGCCAATTAGGTTTACGACGAAACCTAGAAATCGATCACTGATCCAATTGGAGTACCTCGACGGGATAGACCTCAACAGAAAACTGTTGAGTCACGGCAGCGAGTGATTGAGTTCAGTAGTTCCTCATCGAAAATTATTGACTCTAGAGATATGGTAATATGGAGAAGACAAAATGGTTTGAAGCATGCACAGAGCCGGAAGCGCCCCTTGTTTCCAATCAAAGAGAGGAGGACGTTTTATTCACATTTCATTTGATGGTCAGAGGCGAATTGAAAGCTAGACAGTGGTAATTAAGACCCCCGGGGAAAAATAGGGATGTCTCCTACGTTACCGTTACCCGAAATATGTGGCGGTATCGACGTAATCTCATAGAATCATTCGGTCTGAATGCTACATGAAGGACATAAGCCAGATGACGGAACAAGGAGACCTAGGATGTAGAAGATCATAATCCTAACATGAGTGATTCGGCAGATTGGGATTCCTATATATCCACTCATGTGGTACCTCATCATACGATTCATATAAGATCCATCTGTCTAGATATCATCATATACATCTAGAAAGCCGTATGCTTTGTAAGAAGCTTGTACAGTTTGGGAAGGGGTTTTGATTGATAAAAAAGAAGAATCTACTTCAACCGATATGCCCTTAGGAACGGCCATACATAACATAGAAATCACACGTGGAAAGGGTGGACAATTAGCTAGAGCAGCGGGTGCTGTAGCGAAACTGATAGCAAAAGAGGGACAATCGGCCACATTAAGATTACCCTCTGGGGAGGTACGTTTGATATCCAAAAACTGCTTAGCAACAGTCGGACAAGTGGGTAATGTTGGAGTGAACCAAAAGATTTTGGGTAGAGCCGGATCTAAGCGTTGGCTAGGTAAGCGTCCTGTAGTAAGAGGAGTAGTTATGAACCCAGTAGACCATCCCCATGGGGGCGGTGAGGGTAGAGCCCCAATTGGTAGAAAAAAGCCCACAACTCCTTGGGGTTATCCCGCGCTTGGAAGAAGAAGTAGGAAAAGGAAAAAATATAGTGATCGTTTTATTCTTCGTCGCCGTAAATAGGAATATGAAAAATAAATTTTTGGAATTGGAAAGAATGTGATGTGATGGGCGAACGACGGGAATTGAACCCGCGCATGGTGGATTCACAATCCACTGCCTTGATCCACTTGGCTACATCCGCCCCTTATCTAGCTAAAGGATTTTCCCTTTTTCCCATTACTCATTATTTTCTTTATTCTTACCTCCATGCTTCAATCGAGATATTGGACATAGAATACCAAACCAATCTGAAAAATGTAAAAAAGGAGTAATCAGCTGTGACACGTTCGCTAAAAAAAAATCCCTTTGTAGCTAATCATTTATCGGTCAAAATTGAAAAACTCAACATGAAGGAAGAGAAAGAAATAATAGTCACTTGGTCTCGGGCATCTACCATTATACCCACAATGATTGGCCATACAATCGCTATTCATAATGGAAAAGAACATCTACCTATTTATATAACAGATCGTATGGTAGGTCACAAACTGGGAGAATTTGCACCGACTCTGACTTTCGCGAGACATGCAAGAAACGATAATAAATCGCGTCGTTAATGTATTACAAACAACACCCAACAGATTGGGTGTTGTTTGTAATACATTAAGATTAAAGAAAAACGAAGACAGGAGAAACATTATGACAAATCAGAAAACGGTAGCGGATACATCTAGTAAAAAGAACTCAAATTCGAGTAAAGAAATAAGAGTTGTAGGGAAACGGATGGGTATCTCTTTTTTAAAAGCACAAAGAATCATTGATCAGATTCGCGGACGTTCCTATGAGGAAACACTTATGATACTAGAACTTATGCCTTATCGTGCATCTTATCTAATTTTAAAATTGGTTTATTCGGCAGCAGCAAATGCTAATCATAATATGGGTTTAAACGAAGCAAATTTGGTCCTTACTAGTGCCGAAGTGAATAAGGGTATTATTGTAAAAAGGCTAAGACCCCGGGCTCAAGGACGGAGTTATATGATCAAAAGACCCACATGTCATATAAAAATTGTATTAAAAGAAAAATCCTTTATGGATCAATCTAAAACTTAAATTTAAATAAAATTCGTTAAGTAATTGCTTCATTCTACATATTTGAATATTTATTGCTTATTGCTTATATATATTGAAATATTTTCTACTTTGACTTTATAAGAAAACATAAATTAAGTAGACAAATCAAAAAGAAATAGAATATTCAAATAACATAAAAATTATATAATTATAAATATGGGACAAAAAATAAATCCACTTGGTTTCAGACTTGGTACAACAAAAAGTCATCATTCCTTCTGGTTCGCACAACCAAAAAACTATTCTGCAAATCTACAAGAAGATGAAAAAATAAGGAATTGTATCAAAGACTATGTACAAAAGAATAAAAAAATAGCCTCTGGTTTCGAAGGAATTGGACATATCGAAATAAAGAAAAAAATTGATTTAACTCAAGTCATCATCTATATTGGATTTCAAAATGTATTAGTGGAAAGTCAAACACAAGTAATAGAAGAATTACGGAGGAATGTAGAGAAGAAATTTAATTCTATCAACCGAAGATTCAATATTGCTATAACAAAAATAGAAAAACCTTATGGAAAACCCAGTATTCTTGCCGAATATATAGCTTTACAATTAAAAAATCGAGTTTCTTTTCGAAAGGCACTAAAAAAAGCTATTGAATTAACAGAACAAACGGATACAAAAGGAATTCAAGTACAAATTGCAGGTCGTATCGACGGAAAAGAAATTGCACGTGTTGAATGGATGAGAGAAGGCAGGGTTCCTTTACAAACAATTCGTGCTAAAATCGATTATCATTTGTCAACAATTCGTACTATCTATGGAGTATTAGGTATAAAAATTTGGATATTCTTAAACGAAGAAAAATAAAGAGAGAATTCTCTTTGTCTTTTCCTTTAAAAAAAAAGATGAATCATTATAATTTCATTAGTCAATAGACAATTTCCATTTAATTCTATTAATTCTATAAGGTTTAATCAAAACTCTATTTTTATATAAATTGCTATGCTTAGTGTGCGATTCGTTCATTTTTTCTTTAGAATTTAATAGTAAGAGTAAAAAAACTTTACTAAATACTACTTCTAAACTTAACAAAAATAAGCTTATTGCTTTTTATTATCGAGATCCCAATGAAAAGTGACTATAGGAATGAATAAATAAATCAATTCTATGGTTATAGCAACTGTAAACTTTGTTAAATAAATCCGATTACATGTTAAAAAAGAAAGGGATGTGGATAAAAGGGAAGATGATAGAAAGGAAGAAAAAAGAATAAGAAAACAGATATATCATTCAAATATGGATGGTCAATGACTCATGTCATAAAAAGCAATGTGATAAAGCATTAAAATTATTAATATTCATTTGCTAATAACTAATAATAATAATAGCATAATAAGAAAAATAAAAAATAAAGAGCTTCGAGTTAATAAAACTAAATAAATTGACTAATACAAATATTGTTTAAAGCTTCATTGCAGAAGTCAAACCTAATCATTAAAAAGGCAAAGCTATAGGAACGAAATAACCTATGACTGTATCAAATACAATTCCATTAAAAACTAAAGAATATGGAATACCCGAAAATACCCATAGGTGGGATGGCGAAAAACCCCAAGAAATAATTCAAATTAATATATCCCTGTAGGGTATAGCAGTAAAGAGTTAATATTCGCCCGCGAAATCAAAAAAAAGATTGGCTATTGTTGTGACATAAGTTGAATTTATTATTTACATAGAAATAAAAAAAAGGGTTCCTTCAAATTAATATAAATATTTTTATATTTATCAAATTCTATTTATAATAGAAAATATCATTTCTGATTTTTTTTTATACCCTTTCTTTTGATTTGCGAGGAGCTGGATGAGAAGAAATTCTCATGTCCAGTTCTGGAATAGAGATGGAATGATATCGACTATAACCCGAAAAGAACCAGATTTCGTAAACAACATAGAGGAAGAATGAAAGGAATATCTTGTCGAGGCAATAAAATATCGTTCGGAAAATATGCTCTTCAAGCACTTGAACCAGCTTGGATCACAGCTAGACAAATAGAAGCAGGACGCAGAGCAATGACAAGATATGCACGCCGCGGGGGAAAAATATGGGTACGCATTTTTCCCGATAAATCTGTGACAGTAAGACCGGCAGAAACGCGTATGGGGTCGGGAAAGGGCTCTCCCGAATATTGGGTATTCGTTGTTAAACCAGGTAGAATACTTTATGAAATGAGTGGAGTATCCGAAACCGTAGCTAAAGCAGCTATGCTAATAGCGGCGCGCAAAATGCCTATACGAACTCAATTTATTCTTTCAGTATAAGGATATATAAAAAAAGAAAGATTTAGTATGAATAATTGACCCATTTCTGGACAGAAAATATTAATATTTCTTTCTTATTTCATCCTTTTGTATGAAAAAAAAGATATGATTAAACCTCAGACAATTTTGAATGTAGCAGATAACAGCGGAGCTAAAAAATTGATGTGTATTCGAATCATAGGAGTTGGTAATCAACAATATGCGCATATTGGTAATGTTATTGTTGCTGTAATTAAAGAAGCAGTTCCTAATATGCCTCTAGAAAGATCCGAAGTTATTAGAGCCGTAATCGTACGTACATGTAAAGAACTCAAACGAGAAAACGGTATGATAATATGTTATACTGACAATGCAGCCGTTGTCATTGATCAAGAGGGAAATCCAAAAGGAACCCGTATTTTTGGAGCGATCCCTCGAGAATTAAGGCAGTTGAACTTTACTAAAATAGTTTCGTTAGCTCCTGAAGTATTATAAAAAATTGTTACCTTACAAAACGACTACAAATTAGTTAAAAAAAAGAAATCAATTAAAAAAATTAGTCCATTTTAATCTCACGGATATCTACTTTAGAATAAACAAAAAAGAGAGCATGTTGATTACATATAATATTGGGAGAAATACATAGTTTTTTTATGGGTAAGGACACTATTGCTAATTTAATAACTTCTATAAGAAATGCTGACATGAATCAAAAAAGAACAGTTCAAGTAGCATCGACAAATCTTACTAAAAACATTGCAGAAATACTTCTACAAGAAGGCTTTATTGAAAATATTCGTAAACATGAGAAAAATAATAAATCCTTCTTTGTTTTAACTCTACCATATAGAAAGACTCAAAAAGAAATATATAAAGCTAGAACTGTATTAAAGCGTATCAGCCGACCCGGCTTAAGAATTTATTCCAACTCTCAAAGAATTCCTAAGATTCTAAGTGGAATAGGAATTGTCATTCTTTCAACTTCTCGTGGTATAATGACAGATCGAGAAGCTCGACTGCAGCGAATTGGCGGAGAAATACTATGTTATATATGGTAATTTTTTTCTTCCAATACCTTCGTCTTCATTTTATCTCGAGTTTTTAAAAGTAAAAATGAAAAAAAAAGATATAGCGCTTCCTCCATTTAATTGATACTTCAAATAAAAGGAATGAAAGAACAAAAATTAATTCACGAGGGTTTAATTACTGAGTCACTTCCCAATGGTATGTTCCGAGTCCTTTTAGATAATAAAGATCTGATTTTAGGATACGTTTCAGGAAGGATCCGACGCAGCTTTATACGAATACTACCAGGGGATAAAGTAAAAATTGAACTAAGTCGTTATGATTCAACTAAGGGACGCATCATTTATAGACTTCGCACCAAAGATGTAAATGATTAGATTCTTTTCTCGAAGTGAAAATAACACTCTAGATTTCAAAATGAAAGTACAAAAAAAATGAGTCAATATTATAATATAAGAAATATGAAAATAAGAGCTTCTGTTCGTAAAATTTGTGAAAAATGTCGACTAATCCGTAGACGTGGACGAATTATAGTAATTTGTTCTAATCCAAAGCACAAACAAAGACAAGGATAGTCTTTCAAAAAAAGAACCTTACCTTTGAATAGGTAAATGAAAATAAATCAAAAAATAAAGTACAGAATGCAGACTGGATTTTCCCAAGAAATGTATATCTCCATATCTTCTCTTTATGTATCAAATATATTTCTTCATCCGATTTATTTTATAAGATGCTAAAATATGATAAAAAAAATCATGCAAAAAAATCATTCACGTAGAAATGGGCGTATTGATTTGCGTAAGAATGGACGTAGAATACCAAAAGGAATTATTCATGTTCAAGCAAGTTTCAACAATACTATTATAACGGTTACGGATATACGGGGTCGGGTGGTTTCTTGGGCTTCCTCGGGTACTTCTGGTTTTAAAGGCACAAGAAGGGGAACACCCTATGCAGCTCAAGCGGCAGTAGTAAATGCTATTCGTACAGTTTTGGATCAGGGTATGCAACGAGCAGAAGTTATGATAAAAGGGCCCGGTCTTGGAAGAGATGCAGCATTGCGAGCCATTCGTAGAAGTGGTATTCTCTTAAGTTATGTACGTGATGTAACACCTATGCCACATAATGGATGTCGACCTCCTAAAAAAAGACGTGTGTAGAAATTTGAATGAAAATCATTTCAAGAGAAATAAATAATTACATGATAAAAAAATGAGTATGGTTCGAAAGGAAGCAACAGGACCCACTCGAACAATACAGTGGAAGTGTGTTGAATCAAGAATAGACAGTAAACGTCTTTATTATGGTCGTTTCTTTTTGTCCCCACTTAGGAAAGGTCAAGCTGATACCATAGGTATTGCCATGCGACGGGCTTTACTTGGAGAGATAGAAGGGACATGCATCATATGTGCAAAATCTGAGGAATTACCACATCAATATTCTACAATAACAGGTATTGAAGAATCCGTACATGAGATCTTACTTAATTTGAAAGAAATTGTATTAAAAAGCAATCTTTATGGAGTTCATGATGCATCCATTTGTGTCAAAGGTCCTAGATGCGTAACTGCTCAAGATATCATCTTACCTTCTTCCGTGCAAATGGTTGACACAACGCAATATATAGCTAACCTAACGGAACCAATTGATTTGTGTATTGGATTACAAATCAAGAAAGGTCGTGGATATCATAGGGAATCCACAAAAAACGATCAAGATAAAGGTTATCCGATAGATGCTGTATACATGCCAGTTCGAAATGTTAATTATAGTATTCATTCTTATGGAAACGAAAAAAAAGAAGTTCTTTTTCTAGAAATATGGACCAATGGGAGCTTAACTCCTAAGGAAGCACTTTATGAGGCTTCGCGTAATTTGATTGATTTATTTATTCCTTTTCTCCATGTGGAGGAAGATGACATAATTATGGAAGAAAACAATAATCGATTTACTTCACCGTTTGTCACATTTAAAAAAGGATTCACTGATTTAAAGAAAAACAAAAAAGGAATTCCTGTTAATTGTATTTTTATTGACCAATTAGAATTGCCTTCCAAGACGTATAATTTACTTAAAAGATCCAATATACATACATTATTTGACCTTTTGAATAATAATCCAGAAGAGCTTATGAAAATTGAATCTTTTTGCATGGAAGATGAAAAACAAATATTGGAAACTCTAAATAACCTTTTTAAAAGGAATTTACCTAAGAATAATTTTTCATTTTAAATTGGTTACTGTCCTTTTTTTTAACATTTTCTAATTACTAATGCAAATTGAAATAGAAAAAATAATTAAAGAAAATACAAAAGATATGTAGTTTTATTGTTATTTATTGCACAATATCAATATCTAAAGTATGTGGAATAGATTATAATAAAATGATTATTATATAGTAAAATGACAATTTGTAGTATCTAGAGAAGCTTTACTGTAAAGTAACTATTTCTTTAGATACCTACACCATGGTATCTCATGATTCAATTCATTTACAAAAAAACTAAAAAAGTCCTAAGGTTAAAGATTTATCAATAGGTAAGGTTGCTCCAATACCTAACCAAAGAGCTACTATAGTACCGATCAAAAAAACCGTTGTGGCTACTGGTCGACGAAATGGATTTTGAAATTTATTCACATTCTCCAAAAAAGGTACTGTCAATAACCCAGTTGGTACGGAAACCATTAAAAGAACACCCAATAACTTATTGGGTACTGTACGAAGGATTTGAAATACGGGAAAAAAGTACCATTCAGGTAATATCTCCAAAGGCGTTGCAAAAGGATCTGCAGGTTCACCAATCATGGATGGTTCTAGAACCGCTAAACCTACGTTGCATGCAATAGTACCTAAAATAACTACTGGAAAAATATATAAAAGATCATTAGGCCACGCAGGTTCCCCATAATAATTATGACCCATCCCTTTAGCCAATTTTGATCTTAATACAGGATCATTTAAATCAGGTTTTTTTGTTATTTGGATAGGCGAATTCATAATAATTCATCCCCCAAAGGAACCGGACATGATCATTTGGTATCATCCGGCTCGAGCAATAATCAAATAAATCACAGAAAAACTTAAACTATGCAAAATTGATAAAAGATAATAAAACAATGTAACAATGTTTATAATTCTTCTAGGTAACAAAAGATTTCTCTAATTGCATTTTCCCTTGCATTTTCCGATTCTATAAGTAAATGCTCAATATCCAAGCAGGCTTAAATTATTTGATCATGATCAATTGCTTTTTGGATTGTCTCATGTATCTGGATTGTTTTTTATCCCCCCAATCTCTATTCTATTACTTGAATTATGTCCAAACCAAAATATTTTCTTGTTACTAACAAATTTGATCTATGCTTTTCCTTAGATCCTATCTTTTACTCCGATAATAAAATAGATTATAATCAATGCAAAAGAAATGAATGCATTTTCCAACTAAAGCGATCAAAACCTATACGATATATAAGAATAAGAAAAACTATAGAATATCTTAAAAGTAAAATAGTAATCTAAGCAAAGAATTAAAGAAGTCCGATTTACTAAAATAAGTGATGTACCATGCTATTACTATTCTACGGTCTACGGATTTTACGGAGCCTAGAATAAATAAAATAAAACTATTTTGACAGGATCATAGAAAAGATTCTCCGCAAGATAACCGGCCTACCCTATGTCACAGGGGACATACATATTGATTGGATTGGATGCAGAGACACATTTGGTTGTCAATTCCAATGTAGCAGATAAAATAATAAATCTACATAGCAAAATCGATAGTTCAAGTCACACACTCCCATAATCCGTCCTTATTTTCTTAAAATTCACTTCAACTATTCATATTAAATCCAAAGTAGAATAATATTGGAGAGTTGAAGAAAAGTATCCAAAAAACATGTCTTATTTTTAAATAAATAATATATATTTGTAGCAATGAAATACTATTGTCCTTCCCAATATGAAATAATTCAAAATATCTACTATACAAAATTGTAATATTTCAATCTTGACGATCTGTATTTTCTATAAAGGACCAGAAATACCTTGCTTACGTATCATTAAAAAGTGCATTAACATAAATACAGCAGTAAGAAGAGGCAACACAAAAGTGTGTAAACTGTAAAAACGAGTCAAAGTGGATTGACCTACACTAGCACTTCCGCGCAACAATTCCACTAAAGGTGATCCTATTACAGGAATAGCTTCAGGTACACCTGTTACGATTTTTACTGCCCAATAACCAATTTGATCCCAAGGTAAAGAATAACCAGTTACACCAAAAGATGCAGTCAATACAGCCAAAACCACACCAGTGACCCAAGTTAATTCACGAGGTTTTTTAAATCCGCCCGTAAGATACACACGAAATACGTGCAGAATCATCATTAGAACCATCATACTTGCTGACCATCGATGAACGGATCGAATTAACCAACCAAAATTTGCCTCAGTCATTATGTATTGAACAGAAGAAAAAGCCTCTGTAACGGTTGGACGATAATAAAAAGTCATAGCAAAACCAGTAGCAACTTGGACTAGAAAACAAGTAAGTGTGATTCCTCCTAAACAATAAAAAATGTTTACATGAGGAGGAACATATTTACTAGTTATATCATCTGCAATTGCTTGAATCTCAAGACGTTCCTCAAACCAATCATATACTTTATTGAGATAGGTTACCCAAAAGGGAATCCCCCTCGGAGAACCGTATATGAGAATTTCATCTCAGACGGCTCAAACAAAAACACACAAATTCCTATTTTAACGAATCTCTCCGGCCTTTAAAAACTAGATAATCCAGAGACTCCACCTGCCGTTGCAGAGATGCAATAACAAAATATGGAATTTTTTATTTGTGAGGATAATGCCAAAAAAGATCAAGTAGGCTTATCTGTCTTTCTTATTATTACAGACCTCTTGACTATTCTCTTCCTTACCTATGGAATATTCCTTTTTAATATAAATAAAAAAATATTTTTCCAACTTATTTATTGTTTTTTTACTACTGATAGGAATGATAGGAATTATCTTGTTGAATTCCTATGAATCAATTGCAATTGAAACCTTAGATTCATATTAGCACCCCGATAATTTAGTCCAAGCTAAACTCACGAGTTCTCTGAGTAAGAACCCTTTCATGATAACTTATAAAATGAATGAATAAAATTCCTTCTATTTTTCAATACCTATTGTAATTTCTTTCGAGTTCGGTTGCGAGGTCTAAATAAGAGATATAAATCATAGTTTATAGAATTCTTTTATGGATCTATTTGATAGATTTTGTGTTCCAGATATTAAAGTTCAAGTAAATATCTGACAAAGTAGAATTATCTTGATAGGGATAATAGGTACGTTCTATATATTATCAATAGGATCAATTATGCCAAGTCACACACTCATATTCCGAAACTACAAATAATAAATTTCACAGTCGAACTACCACAATGTCTAACAATCAAAATGATAAGTAAAATAGCTTTTATTTTATGTAAAGTTATCTTATGTCTTATGACTTCAGAGTTCGTAATCTTAAAAACCTAATTCGTGGAAAGTCCATCTAGTAAAACAGAAGAATTATAAATTTCCAAAATAATGGATAAGAATACTGCAAATAAACCCATTGCGACTCCCATAAGTGGTGTAGTCCCCCAACCGGGAGCTACTTTACCATATTCCGAATTCAGGGGTTTCAATAAGCTACCTGGAGAAGTTGTTTTTGTCCTAGATCGAGAACTATCCTCAATGGTTTGTGTAGCCATAAATTTTATTTCATGATTGATTGAGATCTGTTGACTTTGTATGCTATTCTGTTGTAGTTGTAATTAAACGGTCTCATTGTGAATCCATTACAGTTTTTACTTGAAAACAATTTATTAAATATTAAAAAATGGAAACAGCCACTTTAGTCGCCATTTTCATATCTGGTTTACTTGTAAGTTTTACTGGGTACGCTTTATATACTGCTTTTGGGCAACCCTCTCAACAATTAAGAGATCCTTTCGAAGAACACGGAGACTAATTGAAGTAAGGGGTCTTCCACTCCAATGTGATGTGGTAGATCCCTTACTTCAATTTAATTACTTTTATTTTAACAATTATTTCATTTTTTTAGTCGGAACCTTAGGCGGTTCTCGAAAGAAAATAGCGAAAAAGATTATCCCTAAAGTAGATACCAAAAGGAATGTATAAACCAATGCTTCCATAGATTCCATCGTGGTTTACAATTATAGCTTCCACACCTATTCATTCATAGGACAATAGAATATATATTAGAAGTAAATAAAAAGAGTCAAAGAAAAGGCGGTTATTGAAATAATCAATAGTTTTTCAAAATGGTTATTCTTATATTCAAGATGAAAAAATAAATAAAAATAAAAAAATGTTACATATGAAATAGGAAATAGATCAAAAAACAAGGAAAGAGTCTATCATACTGCTTGTCTCCTTGTAGTTGGATCTCCAACCTTTTGGAATGTTCCAAATTCCACTTGAGCATCCAAATCTGGATCAATACCAGCAAAAACATCTCGAAACAAGGTTCTAGCTCCATGCCAAATATGTCCAAAAAAGAAGAGCAAAGCAAACGTGGCATGTCCAAAAGTAAACCAACCCCTTGGACTGCTTCTAAAAACACCGTCCGATTTTAAAGTAGCTCGATCCAATTCAAAAATTTCCCCCAATTGTGCGCGTCGAGCATATTTTTTCACAGTAGCGGGATCAGAATAACTTATTCCATTAAGTTCACCCCCATAGAACTCAACTGTTACACCTACTTGTTCAACACTATATTTGGATTCTGCTCTTCTAAAAGGTACATCGGCTCTCACAATTCCATCTTTATCTACCAAAACTACTGGAAATGTTTCAAAAAAAGTAGGCATACGGCGCACAAAAAGTTCACGACCTTCCTTATCTCTAAAAACGGGGTGACCTAACCATCCAACAGCTATTCCATCCCCATTATCCATCGAACCTGCCCGGAATAACCCTCCCTTCGCTGGATTATTACCAATATAATCATAAAAAGCTAATTTTTCAGGAATTTTAGACCAAGCTTCCGATAAACTACGATTTTCAGCTAATTCACTACTAACCCTTCTATATATTTCTTGTTGAAAGTATCCCTGATCCCACTGATAACGAGTAGGACCAAATAATTCGATTGGAGTCGTTGCTGAACCGTACCACATAGTTCCAGCAACAACGAAAGCTGCAAAAAAAACAGCAGCGATACTACTGGAAAGCACAGTTTCAATATTGCCCATGCGTAGTCCCTTGTATAAACGTTGAGGAGGGCGGACACTAAGATGGAATAGACCCGCTAATATACCCAATGTGCCCGCTGCGATATGATGAGAGGCTATTCCTCCTGAAACGAAGGGATCAAAGCCTTCTGCCCCCCAGGATGGATTTACGGCTTGTACTTTTCCAGTCAGCCCATAAGGATCAGATACCCATATTCCCGGACCATACAAACCTGTTACATGAAATGCACCAAAACCAAAGCAAGCTAATCCTGAAAGAAATAAATGAATTCCAAAGATCTTTGGCAAATCCAAAACAGGTTTTCCCGTCCGTGGGTCAGAAAATATGTCTAGGTCCCAATAAACCCAATGCCAAATAGCTGCTAAGAAGCACAAGCCCGAAAAAACAATATGTGCCGCTGCGACGCCTTCATAACTCCAAATACCAGGATTTGTTATAGTTCCTCCTGAGATACTCCACCCACCCCAAGAATTGGTTATTCCTAAACGAGTCATGAAGGGTATAACAAACATACCCTGTCTCCACATTGGATCAAGAATGGGGTCCGAAGGATCAAAAACCGCTAATTCATATAAAGCCATCGAACCAGCCCACCCTGAAACTAAAGCTGTATGCATTATATGAACAGCAATCAATCGACCGGGATCATTCAATACAACAGTATGAACACGATACCAAGGCAACCCCATGGAAATACCCCTTTATCAAAGATAAATAGACATCAATTGATTTTATCACATTGTAAATCCTATATTTATATACTAAATAACTAACCCTTACCGTGAATTCTATATAAGAAATAAGAAAGAATTAATTAATGGAACAATTGGATTCATAAGAACAAACATAAGCAGATTTATTTTATACCCGATCAGTCTCAATATGCAATGGGAAATCCTTTGCATAAAACGTTTGTGACCCCTTTTGTTCTATTTGTGATTCAGTTTATTTATAAACTTCTCAATCTATGTATCAAACAAATAGGATACAAGAACAACAATCAAATAAAGAAAAAAGAATAAAGACAATAAAAACCCCTTTATTCTTATTATTTTGACAATGTCACATTTGACAATTGGTTAATTAATTATTACGTTTCCATATTAAAGTAAAGTATCTTATTTATTTTTTTCTTTCATTTTATGCCCATTGGTGTTCCAAAAGTACCTTTTCGGAGTCCCGGAGAGGAAGATGCAGCTTGGGTTGACATATAATGCGACTTGTCAGGCATATTGGGTCTTATGGGATTTACCCGTTTTCTCTCTCAATAGAGATATCTTCGATTTCACCGAAGAAATCTTTTATTGAATCCATCTTTATGAGCGTGAAGTGCAATGAAATCCATTTATATGGGGATCCTTGTTTTGAATTTATACCAATTCCAATTGATGGTTTCCTTGGGTTGATAAAGTATCCAGACTTCGTTTAGAAAATACCAGATTTGTAAAAAAAGGATAATATATGTTATATGTCCGATTACCACTTGTATCATAAACAATTATTATACTTACTATAGTATAGTAATGATCAAAAATTGCCTACCAATAGAATAAAAAGTATTTTGAATATATCAACTAATTTGATCGTTAAAGGAAATAAAGGAAAAAAAGATAAATTACAACAAAAAGATGGTACTCAGAGGATTTTCCCTATATGTGCAAATCCCATTTTAACAGATATTTAAATTTTCCCGAAGTAGACCGTAAACCTAAAAAAAAGAAAGGGACCAATGCAGAAACAAGAAAATACCATCGGGATTTGCATTTCGATGAAACAATGCATCAATGAAACGCTAATGGAATAAGTTCAGTAAATTCTTTTTTTATAGTTCAAAGAGTCAAAAACGTCTCTAATTGGATTGTTGAATGCTATATGCTAGAAAAATGGCATGACTGTTGCATTAGCATTACGGAAAAAAGAAATCAAACTAGAATCAACACATTGATTCTTTTTTCAACATTTTTTTGAACTTTATGCATTAAAAAGTGCATGTAGGGTTCTCCCAAAGGATACAATTTTTCCTAATCAACCGACTTTATCGAGAAAGATTACTTTTTTTAGGACAAGAAGTCGATAGCGAGATTTCTAATCAACTCGTGGGTCTCATGGTATATCTCAGTTTAGAAGATGAAACCAAAGACCTTTATGTGTTTATAAACTCCCCCGGCGGATGGGTAATACCTGGGATAGCCGTTTATGATACTATGCAATTTGTACCACCTGATGTACATACGATATGCATAGGATTAGCCGCGTCAATGGGATCTTTCGTTCTAGTTGGAGGAGAAATTACCAAACGTCTAGCATTTCCTCACGCTTGGCGTCAATGAGTTTTTATTTTAAATAGTAAAAGAAAAAAGAAAACTATGCCTTCGCCACATTGATTATAAAGAGAAGAATAAGTAATAATAGCATGGCAATCCGAGTTCGATATGAACAAAATAAAAAAACACTACGCATTATTGTTCTTTTCTAAAATACGATGTTATATCGAACCAGTAGTATGAAAAAGGATTCTTTTTTGTTTAATCCGTTATGTCGGAAATTATAGCGTCACAAAAATATCTTTTTCTTTTTTTCACATCCAAAGAATCCTTATTTTTAATAAAAAAAAGGCTTCCTCTTTTTCTTTATTGGATTATATCATAAAAACACTTTGGGATTGCTAAATAGAAGACAAGATAAAAGATATATAGATATATATAGTAATTGAACCCTCATAGTATTTTTATTATATTATTTATATTTATGAAAAAAAGGGTGGTAAGTGGATCATTTACCAATTTGGATCAAATGGGGTTTTTCAAAAATAAGAGACAAAAATCAATTCCATTGCAGAGCCGTATGCAATAAACAAAAGATGCACGTACGGTTGTTTAATTTCATTTCATTGGTTTACTTTATTTGGATTTTTTCATTATTTTTTTTACCAAAGAACCGTTCATGCTATTCTCTAAATCAATCAGGGTTATGATTCACCAACCTGCTAGTTCATTTTATGAAGCACAAACAGGCGATTTTTTCGTGGAAGCGGAAGAGTTACTAAAACTTCGTGAAACCCTTACAAAGATTTATGTACAAAGAACGGGCAAACCCTTATGGGTAATATCCGAAGACATGGAAAGGGATATTTTTATGTCAGCAATAGAAGCCCAAGCTCACGGAATTGTCGATCTTGTAGCAGATGAAAATAATGAAGTATAAATCGATTTCAAACCATAATCCCATTGTTATTTAATTTACGATGGAATCCCTAAAGATCAGGTTAAGATCGATCTAAACCAATCCATTTTATTGTATATACATCAGATATGCCAACTATTAAACAGCTTATTAGAAACGCAAGACAGCCAATAAGGAATGTTACAAAATCTCCTGCTCTTAAAGGATGTCCTCAGCGTAGAGGAACATGTACTAGGGTGTATGGGCGACTCGTTCAGATAAGATTATAAGTCCAAAGAAATAAAGGATCTTTTTACATTTACAAATGTAAATAAAATACAAAGTACTAATAGGATAATCCGTAGGATCAAAGATCTCTATGGTATACATAGGAAATGGATTATATGATATATTAAATTTATGGTTTATACTAGTGCAATAATTACCATTGGTAGCAAATAGTTATCCATTAAGCGGATTAACTAGTACTAAGAAAGAGTGAAAGGGCTTTCTTGCAAGAACGGATTTAGAGGGTCAGCTACCTAGCCAACTTTCCTAAAAAAATGCCGTCACTGTACAAAAACTCTTATTTATTGTGAAAAGATTGATTACTGTATAATAAATAGGTAGAGCAAAATCCTGTGAACTATGCAAGTTCACAATACCATTTAATGAAATTTTAAAAGCGGAGCTCCGGTGTATAGAGAGGATCTTACCGTTTAAGAGGTAGCCATAGAAACGAAGGAACCCGCCATTTTTTTTAGTACCATTCCATTCTCCTTTTGTATTTCCAGATGAAATAATCCATAACTGAACTTAAATAAGTGGAATCAAAAAGAAATGTGGTTGGGAAAGTTATAGTAGCAAAAGAAAAGCCATTGGAATTACTATTTTATACATTGGAAAAATCCGTTTTGTTATTAATGGGTAAGGAAAAAAGAATAACTGAAAAAAGAAGAGTCAATTAGTTATTCATTAAGGTTCAATCTTCTTCAATGACCAGAGTTAAACGCGGATATACAGCTCGGAGACGTCGAACAAAAATTCGTTTATTTGCATCAACTTTTAGAGGGGCTCATTCAAGACTGACTCGAACAATCACTCAACAGAAAATGAGAGCTTTGGTTTCATCTCATAGAGATAGAGGTAGGCAAAAGAGAGATTTTCGCCGTTTATGGATTACTCGGATAAATGCGGTAATTCGTGAAAATAGGGTATTCCATAGTTATAGTAGGTTTATAAACAATCTGTATAAAAAGCAATTGCTTATTAATCGAAAAATACTTGCGCAAATTGCTATATCCAATAAGAATTGTCTTTACATGATTTCAAATAAGATCATCCAATAAGAGATTAGATTGTCAAGTGTAATATACAGACAGGAATGATTGAAACGGAATTCCCCGGAGACGGAACTCCGGGAAATAGAAAGAATCAAATAAAAAAAATTCCAATTAATGTAATTACTATTAATATAATTAGTATTTAGTATAAATGAACGAACATTTAAAAAAAAAATAAAAAGTGAAATGTAATTCTAATCGGAATAATTGTAATCTTTAGGCAATTCGAATTGGAGAATTACCTATTTCTTTCTGGTTCGAGAACTAGTAATTCTTGAAGTCGACTCAACTCTCTCAAATTGTTTATCATTATTAAGGAAAGGTAATAAGGATAAGATACGAGCTTGTTTGATAGCAATAGTAATTAATCGTTGTTGTTTCAAGGTTAATTTATTTATTCGTCGAGATAATATTTTTCCTTGTTCACTAATAAATCGACTAATTAAACTCATGTTTCTATAATCTATTTGATCCCCTGCTCCAATGGGGGGTAAACGCCTACGCAAAGATCTTTTGTATTTACGAAAAGGTTGCTTGTATTTATCCATAGGTTCTTCCTTATCTCTTAAAATATCTGACTTACCTTAATTTAATTATCATTTCAGGTCCAACTGAAATAGGCTCTCTTTTTTTATTTTTATTAATTATTTGTATGAATATTTATTCATTATTCATTTTATAAATTGATTAGGTATTACTCTTTAGTTAATATATTAGTTCTGTTCTTTTTCGAATCACCGAATACATGATGCTCGGCATTTACATTGATCTATTTCTTGATTTCTCCATGAATTGTATGCTTGTTACAATAACGACAGAATTTTTTCAATTCTAATCGACTAGGTGTTTTGTGGCGATTCTTTTGAGTAATATATCTAGAAATACCCGGCGATGCCTTTTTGAGATTGAAATCTTTTTGAGCACAACCAGTACATTCCAACATAACTCGGACTCTAACACCCTTCCCCTTGGCCATAAACCTCCTTTAAACTTTTGACTTATTTGCCGTAACTGTCCCATTTTTATTTCAATTCAATAGAAAAATCATAATTCAAATCACTAACCTAAATATGGTTTACTTTAATTTTTTATATAATATATAAAGTCATTATCTAATTAATAAAATATGCATTTTGAAAACAATAGTAAAATGAAATCAATCCCAATTAGCTAATCCACTCAAACAAAACAATAAAAATAAAAAAAAGAATATACTAAATGAGATTATAAAAAGTAATTTGCAATGAATTGGGGTTTCCATTCCATCATAAAAATGGATAAATAATTAAGTAATACAATTTTTTCTAACTATGAATTAGTTTAGTTTCATTTTAAACTAGAATGAAAAAAAAGGAAAAAACAAAGCATCTGGGAATAAACGATTAATTTCTATTAATAGGCCTGCCAAGGCCCCAAACCATAGAGTACTTAGCACAGGTGCTACGGAAAGATATGTTTTTATATCTCGCATTGAAAATCCTCCTTTCTTTATTCAATTTCAAATACATAAATACATATATGGTCAGTTGTTGTAGTTCAAATCCTTTTTTTATTTGTACTTGGAATTATTTAATAAAATCTATATATAATGTACAATTAATGAAACACTAAATCGCTAGGAGCTCTTCTCCCTGAAAATAGAAAAGATACTCAATCCAATAGAAAAGAATTTCTCTTTTACTTTTCCGTACTAGATTGGATTTTGGATGTATATCACTCCCGTCTTTAATTGGGTCAAACCGAAAAAAGATTGTATATTGTATATAAATACAAATAAGGAATCAAAAAAGAACGATCTAGAAAACAGTCAAAGGATTTTGTATAATGCCACTGTACAAAATGGATTCAAAGGGATGTAGCGCAGCTTGGTAGCGCGTTTGTTTTGGGTACAAAATGTCACGGGTTCAAATCCTGTCATCCCTACCTATTACTACTTACTCTTATGAGGAGTAACAAGGAAGTAATTATGATCCATTTACATGGAAGATTCTCTTTTCTTTTTTTGATATTCTACCTGAAATACAGTCGGAGTCATTTATTTTGCAAGCGCTCTTAGTTCAGTTTGGTAGAACGCGGGTCTCCAAAACCCGATGTCGTAGGTTCAAATCCTACAGAGCGTGATTTCGTCTATTTTATATTGAATCAAATCAAAAATAACAAAAAACTTACTAAAAATAGTAGAATTGCAACCAGAATTGGACTTACTACGGAGAATAAGTCAATCCAATCAAATCAATATTACTCAACTAAAGATCCAACTGATCACCACGTTTGTATTGTAAATAGGCAGTAACAAATAATCCTGCTAAAGTAATAGGAATAAGGCCTAAGACGATTCCAAATAGAAAAACTTCAATCATTTTGGTTTGTCCCAAGGGTAAAAAGGGTAAAATCTATCTATACCTACATATTAATATGAATTATTGGTTAATTTCAATAACTCAGAAAAATTCAAATAGAATTCTATAGAAAAATGGTTTGGAATTATTCATTCAATTCATTTCGATTTCAAATCAATCGTATCTTGTTTAAACCAATAAAGAGAGTTAAGGTTATAGTTAAAGCAGCTAGTAGAAACCCAAAATAACTAGTTATAGTAAGCATGAAAATGACAGGGGAGAAATTCAATGTGTTTTTTATTACATATGTTAATAAAACACTTACCTAAGCGAAAGTTTCCTTACTTGTTTGCGTTAATATTAAGAAAAACCCATTCCAGTAATTTAATTAGTTTATTTCAAATGAAAGATAAATGATTTCTATTGATTCCTATATAGGCTTCCATAAAGAAATCGAATACCCTAGACGAAAAAGATTCATTGGATGTTGCATTAACCAATCTTGTACACAATTAAAAATAAAAAAACAAATTTAAAAAATTAACTTTAAAAGTAAAATAATTTAGAATTACCTCTATATTTATGGAAGCCGTTTAGTCCATTTCTTGGAACAAATGATCTGATGAATTATTTAAACTTATTGCATTCAGTATAGTAGGAAATTAATTAATTAGGCAATTGAATTACTTCATTCGTTAACTTAAAATGCATTTAACCAAAGAGAAATAAATAGATTTCCAATTATATCTAATGAACTAATGAAATATAATTCTTTTTTTAGGATTTATGCAAAACCCCTAATGATAAAGGATTTATTTTTTACCAATATATTCAAATGAAATGAAAGAAGGATTTTCAAACCAATCAAAGAAATCATTATTTATCTTCCTATCGATCTACTGAGTTTAGCCATAACAAAAGAGCAAAAACAAAGAATTGTACAACATATTGGTAACGGGCAAAAATGCGTTGCTGTGCCAGAGG